TGATCACGAGTCGAAATATGGTTAGGGCTCTTATGTGCCTTGAACTTATACTGAATGCAGTTAATATGAATTTCGTAACATTTTCAGATTTTTTTGATAGTCGCCAATTAAAAGGAGATATTTTCTCCATTTTTATTATAGCTATTGCAGCCGCCGAAGCCGCTATTGGGTTGGCTATTGTTTCGTCAATTTATCGTAACAGGAAATCAACTCGTATCAATCAATCCAATTTATTGAATAAATGAGTAGTATCAATTATAGAAATTAGACTCTTCAGCAATTGAAATTCAACTAGCATGAATATAAATTAGCGTATATGCTACGTAGATATGACAAAGGGTAAGAAATTAAAGTATCTTGGCTCAATCTCTTGAGTCGATCCAGAATTTGATTGATGTGAAAAACTCTGGTAAAATCATTGATTCGTCTGGTGTCTAAATATATGATTCAGTTATAAGTTTACTAGATCGAAAGTTTATGACATTCCAAATTTTATAGATCCAATGTCGCATTCAGTAAAGATTTATGATACCTGCATAGGATGTACTCAATGTGTCCGGGCCTGCCCAACAGATGTATTAGAAATGATACCTTGGGATGGGTGTAAAGCTAAGCAAATTGCTTCTGCTCCAAGAACAGAGGACTGTGTCGGTTGTAAGAGATGTGAATCCGCTTGTCCAACGGATTTTTTGAGCGTTCGAGTTTATTTATGGCATGAAACAACTCGAAGTATGGGTCTAGCTTATTAATACGTTCCAGAAAAAACCACTGAAATCTATTTTGAATACAGTTTCTTTTTTTACCGACAAAACCCCGCACTCAAAAAGACAAAATCTATTTTTGAGTGCGGGGTTTTTTGGTCCAAGTGTATCTTGTCTTTACCACGAATTATTTTCCTTGGTTAACCATAATTTTAGTTTTTCCGATATTGATGGGTTCTTTCATTTTCTTCCTACCTCATAGAGGTAATAAGGTAATGAAATGGTATACTTTATGTATATGTATTTTAGAACTTCTTTTAACAACCTATACATTCTGTTACCATTTCCAATTGGACGATCCATTAACCCAACTAGCAGAGGATTATAAATGGATCAATTTTTTTGATTTTTATTGGAGATTAGGAATAGATGGACTTTCTATAGGACCCATTTTATTGACGGGATTTATTACCACTTTAGCTACTTTAGCGGCTTGGCCAGTTACTCGAGACGCCCGATTATTCCATTTTTTGATGTTAGCAATGTACAGCGGTCAAATAGGATCATTTTCTTCTCGCGACCTTTTACTTTTTTTCATAATGTGGGAGCTAGAATTAATTCCCGTTTATCTACTTCTAGCCATGTGGGGGGGAAAGAAACGTCTCTATTCCGCTACAAAGTTCATTTTGTACACTGCGGGGGGTTCTATTTTTCTATTAATAGGAGTTCTGGGTATTGGTTTATATGGGTCCAATGAACCAACACTCAATTTTGAAACATTAGCTAATCAATCGTATCCTGTGGCACTCGAAATAATATTCTATATTGGATTTCTTATTGCTTTTGCTGTCAAATTGCCGATTATACCCTTGCATACATGGTTACCAGATACGCATGGGGAGGGACATTATAGTACGTGTATGCTTCTAGCTGGAATCTTATTAAAAATGGGAGCTTATGGGTTGGTTCGGATCAATATGGAATTATTACCTCATGCTCATTGCCTATTTTCTCCCTGGCTGATTATAGTAGGTGCAATACAAATAATCTATGCAGCTTTAACATCTCCTGGTCAACGTAATTTAAAAAAAAGAATAGCCTATTCCTCTATATCTCATATGGGTTTCATAATCATTGGAATTGGATCTATAAACGATACGGGACTTAATGGAGCCATTTTACAAATAATCTCTCATGGATTTATTGGTGCGGCTCTTTTTTTCTTGGCCGGAACGAGTTATGATAGAATACGCCTTCTTTATCTCGATGAAATGGGTGGAATGGCTATCCCCCTTCCAAAACTATTTACGATGTTCAGTATCTTATCGATGGCTTCCCTTGCATTACCGGGCCTGAGTGGTTTTGTTGCCGAATTATTAGTATTTTTTGGAATAATTACGAGTCAAAAGTATCTTTTAATGACAAAAATACTCATTACTTTTTTAATGGCAATTGGAATGATATTAACTCCTATTTATTCATTATCTATGTTACGCCAAATGTTCTATGGATACAAGCTATTTAATGTTCCAAACTCTTATTTCTTTGATTCTGGTCCGCGAGAGTTATTTGTTTCGATCTCTCTCCTTCTACCAATAATTGGTATTGGGATTTATCCGGATTTTGTTCTTTCATTATCAGTTGATAAAGTGGAAGCTATTATATCTAATTATTTTTATCGATAGTTTTCAAGAAAAAAAAAAAAAGAATTGGAATCAAATCCATTTGGTCTTTGTGAGAACCATTTGAATCACTACACTACTTGATTCAAATGGTTCGTGCACCTTACACGAAGTTTTCTTATCTTATTCTTATATTATTACTTCTATATATATTCGATATATATTTTAATTTTTGATTTGATTTACAAAATTTTAATTCAATATTCTATTTCTTTTTTGTATTTCGTTTTGATTTATATATATTAGATCTTAATGTAAATTAAATGAACCATAGCTATGTAAGCCTATTCCTAATAAATTGACCCCAAAATAGCATATCCAAATAATAATAAAGCCCATAAAAGCCACAATTGCAGAATTTACACTTTCCGCATTTTTATTTGTTCGAGTATGTAAATAAATCGCAAACATGGTCCAAGTAATAAATGCCCAAGTTTCTTTTGGATCCCAATTCCAATAGGATCCCCATGCCTCATTAGCCCATACTGCTCCTGAAAGAATACCTATGGTTAAAAAGAGAAATCCTAAACTAATAATACGCGAACTCCAATGATCTAATTGTTGAATCAGTTGAGCCTTGTAATAATTTCTAGAAGAACCAAGCGAAGTGCTTAGTAAACCGTTGCTTCGTTCATTCATATATTGGATCGTTCCAAAGGAAAATGAATTCTTTAAAAAATTGTTGTTTTTACTAACAATTCTTAGAACTTTTCGAAATGTAATGACTAAGAGCGCTACTGATAATAATGATCCACATAAAAGAGCAGCATAGCCCAATACCATCATACTTACGTGCATCATTAACCATTGGGATTGGAGAGCAGGTACTAATATTTCTGATTGCTGCATTTCAGTTAAAAGACCTGAAGTAACAAAGCCCTGGGTAAAAATAGTACTTGGCGAGGTTATTGTGCTTAAATAATTTTGATATTTTTTAAAATACGGAACCATATGAATAATGGAGAAACTCCATGACAGAAAAATTAACGATTCATATAAATTACTTAAAGGAAAATGGCCCGAATAAGCCCAACGGGTGACTAATAATCCTGTTATACATAAAAAAGTAGCTATCATTCCTTTTTCTGACGAATCATATAGTCCTATGATTTCATCGACTGATAAGGTTATCAAATAAATTGTAATTACAATTGAAACGATCGAAAAGGATATATGAGTTAATATATGTTCTAGAGTAGAAAATATCATAATAAAAAAAAGGGGAGGTACCCTATTATATATACGGAATTCAAATTCAGAATTGAATTCATTATAGGCCTTATTGTATCTCTTTTAGAAGATGACATGCCGCCACTCGGACTCGAACCGAGATGCTCTAGCACTGCTTCCTAAGAGCAGCGTGTCTACCGATTTCACCATAGCGGCCGGCGTATTTGAAATAATAATAATCTATTATTAGATTAATCGTCGAGATTGAAGGATTCAATTCGATATTTGAATTGCAAGTAATGAGACAAAAAGAGAAAAAAGCATTTCCGTTTCAATATTCAATAGAAACATGCATTGAAAGGGTCCAATACAAATATTGATTATCGAATTTGGGGTGTCATTTTTTGAGTTTGTTTTCGTAGTTTAAGTTTATGCTCTACTCAAATAAAAATGTAAATCTTCTAACTAAAAAAAGGTTCTTTCGCATTTTCATGTGTGTGTTTTTTTTTTCATTTTTTATTATATTATTGTACATTAGTGTGACAAGGAAATGGATGATGGGGAAAGTAAGACTCCCCATTCGGAAATAAAAAACTAGATTAAATTAATATTAATAAGGAGTGAAACCTTCTATCTTTTTTTTTTTTCAATTTCAAACAAAAAAGTACTATTTTCAGATTAATATTATTTAATCTGGGTTTTTATTATCTATTTGTCGTACAAAAAAACTTTTTGAATTTCCAGTAGAAAGAGACTTCGCTAACGAAAAAGCTTTCAGCGCTGCCCAATATGCCTTTTTTTTCCAAATATTTTTGCGAATACGTTTTTTTGATATAGAAGTGCGTTTTTTTGGAACTGCCATGAAAATTTAAAAAACAAGTTATTCATTTCTAGAGTTGGATGTGAAAGACATCTATTCTGCAAACAATTTCCATTTTTCTTTGTTTTTCCGGTGGATCAAAATGGAACACAAAATTCTAAAGGCTTTTTTGAATATCCCTATCCATTCTTGTGGTGCTCTATTTATACATATATATATACGGATAAAAAATAGATCAAAAGGTTTCAAACCCCAGTCCTTAATTATTTGAATCTTTTTTATATTAAACCGGTCAAGTTCAAAAAGCGAGTCTGCCTAATTTGCATTTTCAAATGCAAATGAAATTCTTAGTTAATCAGTAGTAATTGAACCTTTTGATTTAAAGTCTCTTTCTTCTCTATGCTATGGGAAGAAAAGTGTAAAATATCATGGGCTTTCCTGGAAATAGAAACGTTTTCTATTCCAAAAAAGACACTCAATCAGCTCGACGATGAATTAGTTAATGATTATCCAAATTTCAACCAAAACCACAAATAATTCATTTTTGGGGGTCAAGTTATGGGATCTTGAGAAAGATTTAACTTTATATTATATTAAATATAATTAATAAATATTAATTTGTAATTA